AATGAATTGCCTGACAAAAGGATTACTTTGATAGAGTAAATCATATAATTAATATTATATTCATTATTTACAATATTAATTAATATTATATTCATTATTTATAATATAATTAATTTTATATTTAATAGAATTAAACTATTTCTAAAAGTATCAAAAACTTTTGTGCATCATACACCAAAATATAAAAAGATAAGCTAATTAAGCTATTGGGCTCATACCCCAATTATAAAGGTTTTAATCCTTTTCTTTTTAATTTTTAATAATTCATCAAAAATTATATTTATTTTTATTTTAATAATAAGTACTATAATTACTATTTCAGCAAATTCTTGATTAAGAGCTTGAATAGGATTAGAAATTAATTTATTATCTTTTATCCCCCTAATAAGAGATAATAATTTAATATCTAATGAAGCATCATTAAAATATTTTCTAACTCAAACTTTAGCTTCTTCTATTTTATTATTTTCTACTATTTTATTAATATATAAAATTAATTTTATTAATCAAATAAATAATTATATAAAAATAATAATAATATCTTCACTATTAATAAAAACAGGTGCAGCTCCTTTTCATTTCTGATTTCCAACTGTAATAGAAGGATTAAATTGAATAAATTCATTAATTTTAATAACATGACAAAAAATTGCTCCATTAATATTAATTTCATATTTAAATATTAAATTTATAATATTTTGATCAATTTTATTATCAATTATAGTAGGAGCTTTAGGAGGATTAAATCAAACTTCTCTACGAAAATTAATAACATTTTCTTCAATTAATCATTTAGGATGAATATTAATAAGTATATATTCAAATGAATCTTTATGAATTACTTATTTTATATTTTATAGATTTTTATCTTTTAATTTAATTTTTCTATTTAACATATTTAAATTATTTCATATTAATCAATTATTTATATTATTTTTTTTTAATAAAAATTTAAAATTTTCATTATTCTTAAATTTATTATCATTAGGGGGACTTCCTCCATTTTTAGGATTTATTCCTAAATGATTAACTATCCAATATTTAACTATAAATAATCAATTATTTATATTAACAATTATAATTATTATAACATTATTAACTTTATATTTTTATTTACGATTATGTTATACAGCATTTATACTAAATTATTTTGAAAATAATTGAATTTTTAATATAAACTGAAATAATTTATTAATAAATATTTACTTATTTATATCTTTTACTTCAACTTTTGGAATATTTATTATTAGACTTATTTATTATTTAATTTAAGACTTTAAGTTAAATAAACTAATAGCCTTCAAAGCTATAAATATAAGAATAATCTTTTAAGCCTTAATAATTATTAAATTATTCCTTTAGAATTGCAGTCTAATATCATTATTGAATATAAAGCCTTAAATTTTAAATGATTAAAAAGAATAATTCTTATAAATAGATTTACAGTCTATTGCCTAAACTTCAGCCATTTAATCGCAACAATGATTATTCTCAACAAATCATAAAGATATTGGAACTTTATATTTTATATTTGGAACCTGAGCTGGAATAGTTGGTACATCTTTAAGAATTTTAATTCGTGCAGAACTAGGACATCCTGGAGCATTAATTGGAGATGACCAAATTTATAATGTTATTGTAACAGCTCATGCTTTTGTAATAATTTTTTTTATAGTTATACCAATTATAATTGGTGGATTTGGAAATTGATTAGTACCTTTAATATTAGGAGCTCCTGATATAGCTTTCCCTCGAATAAATAATTTAAGATTTTGACTTTTACCTCCTTCACTAACATTATTACTTGTAAGAAGTATAGTAGAAAATGGAGCTGGAACAGGATGAACTGTTTACCCTCCTTTATCAACTAATATTGCTCATGGAGGAGCTTCTGTAGATTTAGCTATTTTTTCTCTTCATTTAGCTGGTATATCTTCTATTTTAGGAGCAGTAAATTTTATTACTACAGTAATTAATATACGTTCAATTGGAATTACATATGACCGAATACCTTTATTTGTTTGATCAGTAGTTATTACAGCACTATTACTACTATTATCTTTACCAGTATTAGCCGGAGCTATTACAATATTATTAACTGACCGAAACTTAAATACCTCTTTCTTTGACCCTGCAGGAGGAGGAGATCCAATTTTATATCAACATTTATTTTGATTTTTTGGTCATCCAGAAGTATATATTTTAATTTTACCTGGATTTGGAATAATTTCTCATATTATTAGTCAAGAATGTGGAAAAAAAGAAACATTTGGTTCATTAGGAATAATTTATGCTATATTAGCTATTGGATTATTAGGTTTTATTGTATGAGCACATCATATATTCACAGTTGGAATAGACGTAGATACACGAGCTTATTTCACTTCAGCAACAATAATTATTGCTATTCCAACTGGAATTAAAATTTTCAGTTGATTAGCTACTCTTCATGGAACTCAATTAAATTATTCTCCAGCAATTATTTGAGCTTTAGGATTTGTATTTTTATTTACTGTAGGTGGATTAACAGGAGTAGTTTTAGCTAATTCATCAATTGATATTATTTTACATGATACTTATTATGTAGTAGCTCACTTTCATTATGTATTATCAATAGGAGCAGTATTTGCTATTATAGCAGGATTTATTCATTGATATCCTTTATTCACAGGATTAACACTAAATAATAAATGATTAAAAAGTCAATTTATTATTATATTTATTGGTGTAAATTTAACCTTTTTCCCTCAACATTTTTTAGGATTAGCAGGAATACCTCGACGATACTCTGATTACCCTGATGCTTACACTACATGAAATGTAATTTCTACAATTGGATCAACTATTTCATTAATAGGAATTATCTTTTTTATAATTATTATTTGAAAAAGAATAATTAAACAACGTCAAGTAATTTATCCTATACAATTAAATTCTTCTATTGAATGATATCAAAATATCCCACCAGCAGAACATAGTTATTCAGAATTACCTTTACTTTCTTCTAATTTCTAATATGGCAGATTAGTGCAATGGATTTAAGCTCCATATATAAAGTATTATACTTTTATTAGAAAATAATGTCAACATGAGCAAATTTAAATTTACAAAATAGAGCCTCACCATTAATAGAACAATTAACATTTTTTCATGATCATGCATTAATAATTTTAATTATAATTACTGTAATAGTAAGATATATAATACTTATATTATTTTTTAATAATTTTAGTAATCGATATTTATTACATGGACAAACAATTGAAGTAATTTGAACAATTTTGCCAACAATTATTTTATTATTTATTGCTTTTCCTTCTTTACGATTACTTTACTTATTAGATGAAATTAATGAACCAACAATTACTTTAAAATCAATTGGTCACCAATGATATTGATCTTATGAATATTCAGATTTCTTAAATATTGAATTTGATTCATACATAGTTCCTACAAATGAATTAACTACTAATAGTTTTCGTTTATTAGATGTAGATAACCGAATTGTACTTCCTATAAATTCACAAATTCGAATTTTAGTAACTGCAGCAGATGTAATTCATTCATGAACAATTCCTGCATTAGGTGTAAAAATTGATGGAACTCCAGGACGATTAAATCAAACTAATTTTCTTATTAACCGACCTGGTTTATTCTTTGGTCAATGTTCAGAAATTTGTGGAGCAAATCACAGTTTTATACCTATTGTTATTGAAAGAGTACCTATAAATTATTTCGTTAAATGAATTTCTAATATAAATTAACATTAAATGACTGAAAGCAAGTACTGGTCTCTTAAACCATGTTATAGTAATCTAGCAATTACTTTTAATGGAAAAAAATTAGTTAAAATATAACATTAGTATGTCAAACTAAAATTATTATAAAAATAATATTTTTTAATTCCTCAAATAGCCCCAATCAATTGATTAAGCTTATTTTTATTATTTTTTTTAATTTTTATTTTATTTAATATAATAAATTATTTTATTTATACACCTTCAATAAATAAAACTAAAAAATATAATAAAATTAATACAAATTCTATAAATTGAAAATGATAACTAATTTATTTTCTGTATTTGATCCTTCTTCAAGAATTTTTAATTTATCATTAAATTGATTAAGTACATTTATTGGCTTATTAATTATTCCTTCTATATATTGATTTATACCATCACGATATCATATTATTTGAAATAATATTTTATTAACTCTTCATAAAGAATTTAAAACACTATTAAATAATCCAAATCAAAAAGGAACAACATTAATTTTTGTTTCATTATTTTCTTTAATTTTATTTAATAATTTTATAGGATTATTCCCTTATATTTTTACTAGAACAAGTCATTTAACACTAACATTAATATTAGCCTTACCTTTATGATTAGCATTTATAATTTATGGATGATTAAATCATACTCAACATATATTTACTCATTTAGTTCCACAAGGAACTCCTTCTATTTTAATACCATTTATAGTATGTATTGAAACTATTAGAAATATTATTCGACCAGGAACTCTTGCAGTTCGATTAACAGCTAATATAATTGCTGGACATTTATTAATAACATTATTAGGAAATACTGGACCTTCATTATCAACAGCAATAGTTATAATTTTATTAATTGTACAAATCTTATTATTAGTACTAGAATCAGCAGTTGCAATTATTCAATCTTATGTTTTTGCTGTATTAAGAACATTATATTCTAGAGAAGTAATTTAATTAATGTCAACACACTCAAATCACCCATTTCATTTAGTTGATTACAGACCATGACCATTAACAAGTGCTATTGGAACTATAACATTAGTATCTGGATTAGTAAAATGATTTCATCAATATAATATATTTTTAATTTTAATTGGAACAATTATTACAATTTTAACAGTTTATCAATGATGACGTGATGTATCACGAGAAGGAGCTTTTCAAGGTCTTCATACTAATTCAGTAACAACAGGATTACGATGAGGAATAATTCTATTTATTTTATCAGAAGTATTATTTTTTTCATCATTTTTTTGAGCTTTTTTTCATAGAAGACTTTCACCAACTATTGAATTAGGATCTATATGACCACCTATAGGAATTTCCCCATTTAATCCATTTCAAATTCCTTTATTAAATACAACTATTTTATTAGCTTCAGGTATTACTGTTACATGAGCCCATCATAGATTAATAAGAGGAAATCATTCCCAAGCTACTCAAAGATTATTCTTTACAGTATTATTAGGAATTTATTTTACAATTTTACAAGCATATGAATATATCGAAGCTCCATTTACAATTGCAGATTCTTCTTATGGATCAACTTTTTTTATAGCAACAGGATTCCATGGACTTCATGTTTTAATTGGAACAACATTTTTATTAATTTGCCTAATTCGACACTTAAATAATCATTTTTCAAAAAACCATCATTTTGGTTTCGAAGCAGCAGCATGATATTGACATTTTGTTGATATTGTATGATTATTTTTATATGTATCAATTTATTGATGAGGAGGATAAATAAATAAATAAATAAAATTTATATAGTATAAAAGTATATATGACTTCCAATCATAAGGTCTATTAATATAATAGTATAAATAATTTTTTCTATTTTTATTATATCTTTAATTATTATAACATTATCAATTGTAGTAATATTATTAGCTACTATTTTATCAAAAAAAAGATATAGTGATCGAGAAAAAAATTCCCCATTTGAATGTGGATTTGATCCAATATCATCTTCTCGATTACCTTTTTCTTTAAAATTTTTTTTAATTACAATCATTTTTTTAATTTTTGATGTAGAAATTGCTTTAATTTTACCTATAATTATAATTATTAATTATTCAAATTTATTTATATGATCAATAACATCTATTATTTTTATTCTAATTTTATTATTAGGACTTTACCATGAATGAAATCAAGGAATATTAAATTGATCAAATTAATATATAACAGGGTTATAGTTAAAACATAACATTTGATTTGCATTCAAAAATTATTGATTTATTCAATTTACCTTGAATATGAAGCGATTTATTGCAATTAGTTTCGACCTAATATTAGGTAATATTACCCTTATTCTAATTATTAATTGAAACCAAAAAGAGGTATATCACTGTTAATGATAAAATTGAGTTATAAACTCCAATTAAAGAAATATGTTATTCAAATAAAAGCTGCTAACTTTTTATTTTAATGGTTAAATTCCATTTATATTTCTAATTTATATAGTTTAATAAAAACATTACATTTTCATTGTAAAAATAAAATATTTTTTTTTATAAATTACTAAATTAAATTATGTAATATATTTAAAGATTAAACTAACCTCCCTAACAGCTTCAATGTTATACTCTAAATATAAGCTATTTAAATATATAAAAACCAAAAATATAATTAAAACAATAATTCATAAAACAAATACTAATAAATAAACTTTTAAATTATTATTTTGTAATATATTATAAAATTTAGAAAAATTTACTAATTGTTTATATAAATTCTGTCTTCCAATAAATTCTGATCAACCTTGATCAAAATTATTCAAAGTATTTATTCCAATTTTTAAAGAATAATTAATAATACCATAAGTAGAAATATAAGGTATAAATCATATTGAACCAACAAATATTCTAAATAAATAATTATTTAATGATTTATTAACAAAAAATAATGAAATTTTTGAAATCAAATAACCAAAAAATCCACCTAAAATACAAACAAATAAAGTTATAAATTTTAAATAATAAGGTAAACAAATTATATCAGGTGTTAAAAAAATTAATCATCTTAATATACTACCCCCAATAATTCTCATAAATATTAATCCTAATATACCTTTTAATATTACTCAACCTTCATCATTTAAAACATTTAAAGATATACAATTTAAATCTCCTGTTATTGAATAATATACTAACCGTAAAGAATAACAAACCGTTAAACCAGTAGAAAAAAAAAATAAAAAATAAATAAATATATTTAATATTCTTAAAGAAGCAATTTCTAAAATTAAATCCTTAGAATAAAATCCAGCTAAAAAAGGTATTCCACATAAAGCTAAATTAGCAACATTAAAACAAGAAGAAGTTAAAGGTATATATAAACTTAACCCACCTATTAAACGTAAATCCTGAAAATTATTTATATTATGAATAATTGAACCAGCACATATAAATAATAAAGCTTTAAATAAAGCATGTGTTAATAAATGAAAAAAAGCTAATTTATAAAATCCTATTGATAAAATTATTATTATTAATCCTAATTGTCTTAATGTTGATAAAGCAATAATTTTTTTTAAATCAAACTCAAAATTAGCACCCAATCCCGATATAAATATAGTTAATCCAGAAATTAATAATAAAATTTGTGAAACTATTGTATTCACTAATAAAAAATTAAATCGAATTAATAAATAAATACCGGCAGTAACTAAAGTTGAAGAATGAACTAAAGCAGAAACTGGAGTAGGAGCTGCTATTGCAGCAGGTAACCAAGATGAAAAAGGAATTTGAGCTCTTTTAGTTATAGCTGCTAATACTACTAAACCACCAATTAATATTATATTTAAATCATATTTTATAAATTCTAAATAATAAATATAATTTCAACTCCCATAATTTAACATTCATGCAATAGCTAATAATAAAGCAACATCACCCACTCGATTCATTAAAGCAGTTAATATACCAGCATTATAAGATTTTACATTATTAAAATAAATAACTAAACAATAAGAAACCAATCCTAATCCATCTCAACCTAATAAAATACTAATTAAATTAGGACTAATAATTAATAATATTATAGATATAACAAATATTAATACTAATATAATAAAACGATTAATAAATACATCACTTCTTATATACTCTTTTCTATAATAAATTACTAAAGAAGAAATTAATAAAACAAAAGATATAAATAATAAACTTATTCAATCAAATAAAAAAGTTATAACAATACTTATAGAATTTAAAGAAACTACTTCTCATTCAAAAAAAAAAACTAATTCATTTAAAATAAAATAAATAGAAAAAATAAATAAATTTATTCTAATAAAAAATAATAAAATAAAATTAATTAAACAAATTGATAAATATTTCACAATTTAAAATGAATAAATTCATATCATTGACACCACAAATCAATATTTTAATTAAACTATTTAAATTATAATCATAATAAACTTATTTCAGATTTTAATACTAATAAATTTAAAGGAAATCAATGCAAAAATAATAATAAATATTCTCGATTAAATCCCATTCTAAAAGAATAAATTCCTGAATATACCTTACCATGTTGTCTATATGAATATAAATATAAAGTATAAGCAGCACTAAAAAAAGATAAAAAAATTAATATAATTATAGTTAACCAAGATCACATTACAATTCTATTTAATAATCTAATTTCTCCTAATAAATTTAAAGTAGGAGGAGCTGCTATATTAGCAGAACATAATAAAAATCATCACAAAGTTATTGAAGGTATAAAATTTAATAATCCCTTATTAATTAATAATCTTCGTCTTCCCAATCGTTCATATGTAATATTAGCTAAACAAAATAATCCAGAAGAACATAAACCATGAGCAATTATTAAAGTATAAGAACCACAAATACCTCAATAAGTTATTGTTATTAATCCTCTCAAAACAATTCCTATATGAGCAACAGAAGAATATGCAATTAAAGACTTTAAATCAGTTTGACGTAAACAAATTAAACTTACTAAAACTCCTCCTACCAATCTAATTCTAATAAAAATAAAATTATATTTTAATCCTAATAACTGTAAAAAAAAAAAAATCCGTAATAGTCCATACCCACCTAACTTTAATATAATACCTGCCAAAATTATTGATCCAGAAACTGGAGCTTCAACATGAGCCTTAGGTAATCATAAATGAACTAAAAATATAGGTATCTTAACTAAAAAAGAACTAATTAATGAAATATATAAAATAAAATAATTAAATCTATAATTATTTAATAAATAAAAATTTATTGTATTTAAATTATTATATAAATAAAAAATAGAAACTAATATAGGTAAAGAAACTAATAATGTATAAAATAATAAATATATACCAGCTTGTAAACGTTCAGGCTGATATCCTCATCCCAAAACTAAAAATAAAGTAGGAATCAATCTACCTTCAAAAAATAAATAAAATATAAATAAATTAATTCTTCTAAAAGTTAATAATAATAATAATAATAATAATAAAACATTTAATAAAAATAATTTTTTATAATTATTAAATTTATTAATAGAATCTCTAGCCATTAATATTAATGAACAAATTCAAAAACTAAGTAAAATTATTCCATAAGAAAGTAAATCCATTCCTAAAAAATAAGAAATTGATATTCAATAATTAGAAAAAAAATTTATTAAAACTAAAAAAAATATAATCATAAAAAATATATTTTGAACCATTCAAAATATATTTTTTATAAAACAAATTGGACTTAACAAAATTAATATTAATAAAACTTTTAACATTGTAAAATTCTAAAAGATTGAAAATAATCATTTCCATATATACGAATTATCGAAACCAAAATAGATAAACCTAATACACCTTCACATACTCTAAAAGTTATAAATACTATACTAAAATATCTTTCATAATTTAATATATTTAAATACATAAACAATATATAAAATAAAGATAAAACAATATATTCCAAACTTAAAAGCATTGATAATAAATGTTTACGATTAGAAACAAAAATAAAAATACCTATTATTATCATTAAAAAAGGTAATCCTCAACTAATTAATATTATCATTAGTTTTAATAGTTTAATAAAAACATTGGTCTTGTAAATCAAAATTAAGAAATAATTCTTTTTAAACATCAAGAAAAAAGAAATATCTTTATCATTAATCTCCAAAATTAATATTTTAATTAAACTATTTCTTGATATCATACAACTTATATTATATAGAATAACTTTAATTTTTAGATTTATTTTTTTACAAATAAATCATCCTTTAAGTATAGGATTAATATTATTAATTCAAACAATTTTAATTTGTTTAATAACAGGATTAATAACTAAAAGATTTTGATTTTCATATATTTTATTTTTAATTTTTGTTGGAGGAATATTAATTTTATTTATTTATATTACATCATTAGCTTCAAATGAAATATTTTCTTTATCAATAAAAATAACTTTAATTACATTAATATTATTAATAATTATAACAATTTACTTATTAATAACAGATAAAATAACATTAATATATAATTCTATTAATAATGAAATAAATTCTATTACAGAAATTAATTCCTTTATTAAAGAAAATACTTTAAATTTAAATAAATTATATAATTATCCAACAAATATAATTACAATTATATTAATTAATTATTTATTAATTACTCTTATTGCAACAGTAAAAATTACTAAATTATTTTATGGTCCTTTACGATCAATAAACTAATGAACAAACCTATACGAATTAATCATCCAATCTTAAAAATTGCTAATAATGCATTAGTAGATTTACCTTCCCCTATTAATATTTCTTCATGATGAAATTTTGGATCATTATTAGGAATTTGTTTAATAATTCAAATTCTTACAGGATTATTTTTAGCTATACATTATACTGCTGATATTAATATAGCATTTAATAGAGTAGATCATATTTGTCGAAATGTAAATTATGGTTGATTATTACGAACTTTACATGCTAATGGTGCTTCTTTTTTTTTTATTTGTATTTATTTACATGTAGGACGAGGTATATATTATGGATCTTATTTATTTACATTAACATGATTATCAGGTACTATTATTCTATTCCTAGTTATAGCAACTGCTTTTATAGGATATGTTTTACCATGAGGACAAATATCTTTTTGAGGAGCAACAGTAATTACTAATTTATTATCAGCAATTCCTTATTTAGGTATAGATTTAGTACAATGAATTTGAGGAGGATTTGCTGTTGATAATGCAACATTAACACGATTCTTTACTTTTCACTTTATTCTACCATTTATTGTATTAGCAATAGTAATAATTCACTTATTATTTTTACATCAAACAGGATCTAATAATCCAATAGGATTAAATTCAAACCTAGATAAAATCCCATTTCACCCATATTTTAGATACAAGGACATTACAGGATTTCTTGTTATAATAATATTATTAACAATTTTAACATTATGAAATCCATATATATTAGGAGATCCAGATAATTTTATCCCCGCTAATCCATTAGTTACACCTATTCATATTCAACCAGAATGATACTTTTTATTTGCTTATGCAATTTTACGATCAATTCCTAATAAATTAGGAGGAGTAATTGCACTAGTAATATCGATTGCAATTTTAATAATTATACCTTTTTATAATTTAAGAAAATTTCGAGGAATTGAATTTTATCCAATTAATCAAATTTTATTTTGATTTATAGTAATAATTGTAATTTTATTAACATGAATTGGAGCACGACCTGTAGAAGATCCATATATTATTATTGGACAAATTTTAACTATTTTATATTTTTTATACTACATAATTAATCCATTAATCTCTAAATGATGAGATAATTTATTAAATTAATATTAAAAGTTAATGAGCTTGAATAAGCATATGTTTTGAAAACATAATATAGAAACTAAAATTTTCTATTAACTTTTATATACTAAAATAAATTAACTAAATTAAATATAATAAATAAATCTTTAAACCAATAAAAAATAATAAATAATTCAAAGAAAAAGGTAAAAATCTTTTTCAAGCTAAATATATTAATTTATCATACCGAAAACGAGGTAAAGTTCCACGTACTCAAATAAAAACAAAAGAAATAAATATTAACTTAAAAAAAAAAAAAAAACTAATTACATCACCCCCTAAAAAAATTAAAGAAAATAATATACTCATAAATAAAATTCTTGCATATTCAGATAAAAAAATTAATGCAAAACCTCCTCTTCTATATTCAACATTAAATCCAGAAACCAATTCTGATTCTCCTTCTGCAAAATCAAAAGGTGTACGATTAGTTTCTGCTAATGAAATAATCAATCAAATAAAAGCTAATGGATATAATAAAATAAAAAATCATAAATAAATTTGATAATAATAAAAATTAATTATATTATAATTATTAATTAAAAAAATAAATGATAATAAAACTAAAGCTAAACTAACTTCATAAGAAATAGTCTGTGCAACAGATCGTAACCCACCTAATAAAGCATAATTTGAATTAGAAGATCATCCAGCAATTATAACTGTATAAACTCCTAATCTTGTACAACATAAAAAAAATAACAATCCTAAATTAAAAGAAAATAATTTAATAAAAAATGGTATACTTATTCATAATAATAAAGACAAAAATAATGAAAAAACAGGAGAAAAATAATAAGAAATATAATTTGATAATAAAGGATAAGTTTGTTCCTTTGTAAATAATTTAATTGCATCACAAAAAGGTTGGGGAATTCCTATTAATCCTACTTTATTAGGACCTTTACGAATTTGAATATAACCTAATACTTTACGTTCTAATAAAGTTAAAAAAGCTACTCTCACTAAAACACAAATAATTAATATTAAACTTATAATTAAAAATAAAATTAATTCTATATAAAACAAGTACTATTTGTAATATAAATTACATTTATAAATTCTAAATTTATTACATTATTCTGCCAAAATAGTTATAATATTAATTATATTCTTATTTTAAAAATAAAATTATTTATATATTTAATCCTTTCGTACTAAAATATATTATATTATTAAAGATAGAAACCAACCTGGCTTACGCCGGTCTGAACTCAGATCATGTAAGATTTAAAAAGTCGAACAGACTTAAACTTTAAACGACTGCACCTAAAGCTATATCTTAATCCAACATCGAGGTCGCAATCTTTTTTATCAATATGAACTCTCCAAAAAAATTACGCTGTTATCCCTAAAGTAACTTAATTTTATAATCATTAAAAATGGATCAATTATTCATATATTAATGATTTATTTTATAAAAAGTTATTTAAATTTTAATATCACCCCAATAAAATATATAATTATTATTTTAATAAAATTTATTTATAAAATATAAAATAAAGTATATATAAAGATTTATAGGGTCTTCTCGTCTTTTAAATAAATTTTAGCTTTTTAACTAAAAAATAAAATTTTATTATAAATTTAAATGAAACAGTTAATATTTCGTCCAACCATTCATTCCAGCCTTCAATTAAAAGACTAATGATTATGCTACCTTTGCACAGTTAATATACTGCGGCCATTTAAAAAAATCAGTGGGCAGGTTAGACTTTAAATTAATTTCTAAAAGACATGTTTTTGTTAAACAGGCGAATATTATTTTTGCCGAATTCTTTATTAAAACTTAACATTAATAAATTTAATTATACAAAAATATATACTAATTACATCATTATTAATTTATTTTTTATATTTAAATAAATATTTTAATAAAAATTTAAAATACAATAAATAATATTATATAAAAATTAATTTATAACAAACTTTACAAAAATTGATAATTCTAACCATATTATATATTAAATAAATATTTATTATTTATAAAAATTTATTTTATAGCTTATCCCATAAAATATTAAATTTTAAAAATTATTTAATTAATTATTAATTAAATAAATAAATTTTAAAATCTTAAATTAAATTTATTTCTTAAAAAACTAGATACCTTTAAAAACGAATAACATTTCATTTCTAATAAATTATTAAAAATAATTTTATTACATTATATTTATTAATTTATTAAATCTTTTAAAATCGAGAAAAATATATTAATTATTTTTTATTTAATATACTCTGATACACAAGATACAATAAATTAAATTTTCTTTTAAAATAAAAATTTTTCATTATATTTCAATTTTATTTCACAATACTAATAAACTATTATTAAATTTTATTTATTTTATAAAATATACTAAAACATTATATTATATAATTATTTTTAATAAATTAAATTAAAAAAATAAAAATTAAATAAATAAATTTTAATCAATTTATATTGATTTGCACAAAAATCTTTTCAATGTAAATGAAATACTTTACTAATTAAGCTTTAAATTGATTCCAGATACACTTTCCAGTACATCTACTATGTTACGACTTATCTTACTTTAATAATAAGAGCGACGGGCGATATGTACATATTTTAGAGCTAAAATCAAATTATTTATCTTTATAATTTTACTATCAAATCCAATTTCATTAAATTTTTCATATTTAAATCCACATAAATAAATTTTATTGTAACTCATTAATTCTTAAATATAAACTACACCTTGATTTGATATTAATTTTAATAAAAATTATAGAAAATTATTATTCTTATAAAATATTCTAATAACAACGGTATATAAATTGAATTACAAATTTAAGTAAGGTACATCGTGGATTATCGATTACATAACAAGTTCCTCTGAATAGACTAAAATACCGCCAAATTTTTTAAGTTTCAAGATCATATCTATTACTACTCAAATAATTAAATTTTTTATTTTAAATAATAGGGTATCTAATCCTAGTTTTTAATTAAAATTTATAAGCTTCAATTAATTTTTCTTTAAAAATTAATAAATTAAAATTTCACCTAATAATTTATTTTATATTTATATTTAAATCAATTTAACTTTAATTAATAAAATTTATTTATATTATTTGTATAACCGCAACTGCTGGCACAAATTAAGTCAATATTAACTAATATTTCTATTTCTAAATTTCTTTAATTTATAATATTAATTACTGCAAATAAATATAAATATTTACTTTTTAAATAAATAAAAATTCACACAAAAATTTACATATAATATAAATTAATAATAAATTTTTTAAGCTAAAATAAAACTTTATTAAAAATAAAAATTAAAAAAATTAAAGAAAATAATATTTATATTAACATTAATTAATAAATAAAATAAGTTATATAAAAATATAATTATAAATTTATAATAAATAAATAAATTAAAGTAATACCTCCTAATATAAACCCCTAAATTTATATTTTTAAATAATTTTTATATAAAAATTATTTAAAAATATAAATTTATTAAAATTTAAATAAATAATTAAATTTAATTATTAATAATATATTAATTTAAATTTTATTAAATAATTAAATCTAATTATTAATAATATAATAATTTAAATTTTATTAAATAATTAAATTAGTTTTTTTTTTTTTTTTTTTTAAATAGTATATATATATATATATATAAATTTATAAATAATAATTTAATTTAATATTAAATTATTTATATTATTTTTTTTAAACTAATTTATATAAATAATTATAATATTATATATTAATAATATATATATTAATAAATATATATACATATAAGTATTATATTAATATAAATAATTTATTATATATATATATATCTATTAGTTTATATAAAAAAAGTTTAATAATAACATAATTATATATAAATAAATATAATAATTAAATATAAATTATATATTTATTTATATATATAAATTATTTATTTATATAAATATATAAAGAAAATTTTAAATTATATTTAAAACTATATGCAATGATTAATATAGTTTTAAATATAATTAAAAATTTTTATTAAATATTTAAAATTTATATATTTATATATATATATATATAACTTAATTTAATTATTTAATAAAAATACTATCAATATTAAATTTATACTAATTTAATTTTAAAATTATTATAAATAT